GGTCAGGTAGCACAGAAGGGAGAGTTGGCCGAGTTGAAAGCCTGGTTGCATGTGACTGAGTGGGGAGAGGGGGGCGAAGAGATCCGCAACTTTCACTTTGATCTTCGACTTGAACTTTCACTGCAAAATTGCACTTTTTTTTCGTCTTTCTTTTTCTAGTAAGATTTCAATATCATCCTTCGTGAATCTTTAATCCCCATGTTCGTCATGCTATGAATATAGGTAGGCAAATTACGCCATTTCTTTTGAAGGGTAACGTTCATCTGATATAATTCACTTTCACTTCGAAAGCATCTTTTGAAATCGTTTTCCCACTTTTTTTTCTTATCCATCAATCGATGAATTTTCAGAATTCAAAAGAATTTCTGACGTCCGCTTTCCTCCAAAAGATATTTATAGCAAGCAGCACTACTACTAATTCCCGTTCGATAGGTTCCCATTCGGGGCCTTTCTCTCTCGTTAGCTTGTCTTTAGTTAGATAAATCCCATGTGACTCCTAGTATTTTTTGTTTATTCTGATTTGGTCAAGTAAGAAGTGTCAGCAATCCGTATAGTGCTATTCCTAGTACTTTGACTTGAGTCACCATGGCTACATAGAGGTTCTCATTATAACTATTTCACTTTCTCTTCTTTCAGTTATTATCATTCCCTATACTACATCATAGTCAGGGCTGCTCTGGAACAAAGCAACTAGAAAGATAAGGAAGCAGCAGATGCACGAATGGAAGATGCAAGAGTAGGCTTTGAATTTCATTTGAATAGAGTGGCTAAATGAATAGAATAAACGAGCTTTTAGCTCGAGAAGGCATCTTTGGATCGTTGAACTTTCACGCTCATATAGCGAAAAACTACTCCAATTTCTAAAAATAGCTCAGTAAATGAATGGTCGAGCAAGTGGCTGATGGAAAGAATACATACCGGCGCGATTTCTATCCAGTCTTTGTCCCAGCCCACTAACCCCAAGAGGGGGTACACCAAAGACAATCCAACCAAAGAACAAGGGCACGCCTTCGCGGCTTTATCTGCCGTTACACGAATACTTATTCATATTCGAGGAAGGCATGCCACACCAGGAACAGTTTGTGGATAAGAAGTATTGTCAACTAGAGAGAAAGCTCTATCAACTCCTTATCCCACTCATGACACTCTTGACCTGGAAAATCCCCCTTGGAATACCTTATAGAGCTGGGCAGGCAATCGGTTTGATTATCAGCTGCTCCCCGCCCATCAGCGAATGCAAGCCCTACGAGCTGCGAGTGGAGAAGAAAACGAGCCATCCTCACCAACTAGCTAATCAGACGCAAGCCAAAAAAATTCTTCCAGATAAGAATGAATATGCCGGATCAGCATCAGCACCAGATTTGACTGCGTCTTATGAACCTGGTAGTGACTTTCAATCCCCTGCTCCACCTCTTTCAATGCTTTAATCCACTAGTCATTCCCACTCGGATAGAGGGGGCACCACAAACAAGGAAGGGGTTTAATGCTTTAAGGAGAGGGGCTTGACCCCCGCGAAAGAGATTCTATTACCCTTCCTACGGCTTTTTATTTTAGTAGAGGGATGACCCCGAGGAGGTCTCTCGAGCCTTCAAGACATAGAGGAATATAAGTAAGGGATGGATGGCGAATGAGAGGTAGGCAACCTCTTTACTTTCTATTAGATTCTAAAAACGGAGGAGCCAGAAGTGACCCAAGAATAATAGGCATATGGAGCATAAGAAGGCTTTATTTAAAAGATTTAGGAATAAAAACCTTTTTAGATGAGGGGGAGTTCCGACTATTAGATTAGGATTGATGGCAGGCTGGATTCGAAGGAAGGAGTTATGCTTCTCTAGAATCGGGCCACTACGCACGTCTGTATTTAATGATTTCTGGTGATGAGGGGGTTTGATGAAGGGTGCACGTCCGGAGCTGGTGTAGAGAGGTGGTGGGAGCGGCATAAGATCGCACGGGTCGGGCTCCCCATTTCTTCTTGCTTTTCTAATCTTCCTTCTACGCTCTGCTATCTTAACGTAATCCTGGGGAGTGGGCTTATAGTCCAGCCTTTCAAGCCCTACTAAGTAAAGTGGGATCGTGCCTTGGCAAAGTTGCCGGCACAAGCCTTCCTTGTAAGCTAATCCCCAGACCCAGCCTTAGTCAAATAGGGGGTTCAATTTCATCTTCGCTAGCATTTTCCACCCGGGTGAGCTCATCTTCATTCTTTTGGATGGCCTCAGGAGAGGAACAAAGTAGCTCGACCTTAAGGGAGAGGGGGATACAATTGACTGTCTCGAACTGATACGATAGGAATTGAAATCCCGACTCTACATGCTGCACAACTTCTACCTTTCTTGAGCCCACTTCTTCGTCATCAACCAAGATAGTGACTAGCTGGTCGTCGATAACGAACTTTACCCTTTGGTGCAGCGTAGATGGGCCTTATGGGGAAGGGCCCTGCTGAATGGAGCCAAAGTCTTCCCAATAGGAAAGTGAACGATGCCTCGATATCTACCACATTCAA